TTTATTTTCAGAAAAAGAACAAGGAAGGATTGGTTCAGAAAAAAGAGCCAAATTTTACAAATTTTTATTGAATACAATTCTAACTAGCCCTAATGGTCAAAAAACAAAACAAAAATTTGTAATAAAAGAAATCAGTAAAAAAGTCCCTAGATGGTCATACAAACTTATTACCGAATTGGAATTCCTGTCGGGCGCAGCTCATGAAGGCCTACCATTGGATTATCAGATACGTTCAAGAAAAAGGGATCGTGTAATAATTTATAGGCCTACTAAACGTAGTCGAAAAGCAAGTGTCAAAAATTGGGTGTCTATTAGAGACTATTCGGAAGAATCAGATTTTCGTCGAGAATTCATCAAAGGTTCTATGCGTGTTCAAAGGCGTAAAACTGTTATTTCTAAATTGTTTCAAGCAAATGCGCATTCCCCTCTTTTTTTGGACAGAATAAAAAAATACCCCTTTTTCTCTTTTAATATCCCTGAACGGATGAATTTTTTTTTTAGAAATTGGATGGGTAAAGGATCAGAATTTAAAGATTATACAGAGGAACAAAAGGAACAAAAAAAAAGGCAAAAGGAAGAACAAGAAAACAAAATAAAAGAAAAAACGTGGATAAAAATCGCGGAAGCCTGGGATTTCGTTCCATATCCACAAGCAACAAGAAGTTTAATTTTAATAATTCAATCAATTTTTAGAAAATATATTTTATTACCTTCATTGATAATAGTTAAAAATATTGGGCGTATTTTATTATCTCAACCCCCCGAATGGGCTGAGGACTTTGATGAGTGGAATAGAGAAAAGCATATTATATGTACCTATAATGGTGTTCAAGTATCAGAACTCGAACTTCCCAGAAATTGGTTTAAAGATGGTATTCAGATAAAAATAGTATTTCCTTTCTATTTGAAACCTTGGCACAGATCCAAATTGAAGCCCTCTTTTTCTTCTTATAAAGATCTAAAGAAAGAACAACAAAAATCTTATTTTTTAACGGCTTGGGGAGCACAAACTACCCTTCCCTTTGGTTCTGTCCCCCCAAAACCTTCCTTTTTTAAGCCTATTTTTAAAGAACTTAAAAAAAAAATTCAAAAAACGAAAAACAATAATTTTAAAGTTCTAAGAGTTTTAAAAGAAAGAACAAAATATTTTCTACAAGATTCAAAAGAACCAAAAGGGGTGGTTATCAAAAACGTTTTATTTGTGTTTATAAAAAAAATAAAAAAAGAACTCTTAAAAGTACATCCAACTCGATTATTTATATTGAGAAAGGTGTATGAATCCGGCGAAACTAACAAAAAAAAAGATTCTATAATTAGGAATCAGATAATTCACGACTCGTTTAGAAAAATTAAATTTACAGATAATACAAATTATTCACTGAGAGATAAAAAAATTAAAAATCTGACTGATAGAACAAGCACAATAAGAAAGAAAACAAAGAGTCTTATGAAAGAAAAAAACAGTAACGCCAAGAAAAGAAGTAGTCCTAACAAAACAAGTTTTAATGGAAAAGAAAAATCACCAAAAAATTTTTTTAAAATCTTAAAAATAAAAAAAAGAAGCACTCGATTAATCTATAAATTATATTTGTTTATAAAAATTTTCATTAAAAGAATATACATCGATATCTTTCTATGTATCATTCATATTGGCAGAATTCCTACACAACTCCTTCTTGAATCAAAAAATTTTTGTTTTGATAAATACATTTACAATAATAAAACAAACCAAGAAATAAAAAAAAAAAAAAAAGAAATTAATTTTATTTCGACTCTAAAAAGTGCATTTTACACTATTAAAAATAGTAAGAGGAATTCACGTCTTTTTTTTGACTTATACTCCTTATCACAAGCATATGTATTTTACAAATTATCACAAACCCAAGTTATTAATTTGTATAAGTTAAGATCTATTTTTGAGTATCATGGAACTCCTTTTTTTCTTAAGACTGCAATAAAAAATTCTTTTTTAACACAAGGAATATTTCATTCCGAATTAAGACATACTAAACTTTCAAGTTCTGAAACGAATCAATGGAAAAGCTGGTTAAGAGGTCATTATCAATACAATTTATCTCAGATTAGATGGTCTGGATTAATACCAAAAAAATGGCGAACTACAATAAATGAAGGTGGTATGACTCAAAATAAAGATTTAACAAAATGGAATTCGTATGAAAAAGACCGATTACTTTATCACAAAAAACAAAAGGATTTTAAAGTATATCCATTACCAAACCAAAAAGATAATTTTACAAAATACTATATATATGATCTTTTATCATATAAATCTATTAATTCTGAAATAAAGAAGTCCTCATATATTATTTATGGATCACCATCAGAATTAAAAAACAACCAAAAAATTACTTTTAATTACAACAATAATAAACAAAATTTTTTTGAAAACCTGGAGGAAATTCCTATCAATCATTATCTAGAAAAGGGTGATATTATGTATATGCAAAAAAATCCAGATAGAAAATATTTTGATTGGACAATTCTCAATTTTTTTATAAGACAAAAAATAGATATTGAGACCTGGACCAAAATGGATTATAACAGTAATATAAATACTAAGCTTGGAAGTAAGAATTACCAAAAAATTGATAAAATAGATAAAAACGATATTTTTTATCTGACGATTCATCAAGATTTAGAAAGAAATCCAATCAATGGCAAGAAACTTTTTTTTGATTGGATGGAAATGAATGAAGAAATCCTAAACCCAATATCGACAAATCTGAAACTTACGGTCTTCCCAGAATTTGTGCCACTTTATAATGTATACAAAACAAAACCATGGATTATACCAAGCGAATTACTTCTTTTAAATTTAAATAAAAAGAAAAACACCAATGAAAATAAAAAATGGAATTTTTTTAGACCATCGAATGAAAAAAGATATTCTGAATTAATGAATCGAAATCAAGAAGAAAAAGAACCCGCAGGCCGAAGAGGCCTTAGATCATATGCACAAAACCAAGATAAAATGAAAAAACAATATAAGATCCGGAATAAGATGAGACCAGAAATGGTTTTCTTACGGAAACACTATTTGCTTTTTCAATGGATAATAGACGATGGTTTAATTCCGAAGTTAACTGAAAGAATGATCAATAATATCAAGATATATTGTTACTTGCTTGGACTGAAAAATCCAAGAGATACTACTATATCTTCTATTCAAAGGAAAGAATTAAATCTGGATATAATGGTGATTCGAAAAAAATTGACTCCTATAGAATTGAATAAAAAGGGGATATTTTTTATCGATCCCATCCGTTTGTCTGTAAAAAACGACGGATACTTTATTATATATCAAACCGTAGGTATATCGTTGGTTCATAAGAGTAAATACCAAACTCCTCAAAAATATCGAGAACAAAGATATATCACTAAAAAAAAATTGCATGAATCTATCCCAAGATATCAAATAATAATTCGAAAGAGAGAGAAAAAACATTATGATTTTATCGTTCCTGAAAAGATTTTATCGTCTAGACGTCGTAGAGAATTGAGAATTCTAATTTCTTTTAACTCAAAGAATCTAAATAGTGTGGAGAAAAATCCAGTATTTTGTAACAAGAAGAACATAAAAAGAAGGAATCCTTTTTTGGATCAAAAAAAACATTTTGATAGCGATAAAAACGAATTAATTAAATTAAAGTTATTTCTTTGGCCTAATTATCGATTAGAAGACTTAGCTTGTATGAATAGATATTGGTTTAATACCAATAATGGAAGCCGTTTTAGTATGTTAAGAATATATCCACAATTAAAAATAGGTTGATGGTACATTTTTCCTATCTATTCTGTACCATATATAAAAGCAAACAGATGCACATATGCTCTGTCTTACGTCCCAGTCTATTTTTATTTAATTAATACAAAATAAATGACGTATCAATTTGTTTGGATAAAATCTATAAAATAAACGAATCTACGGAATATTCCGAATTTTAGGTCTAAATTATTTGAGGTTGTGAGTGTAAAAACGGACCATCTCCTTTTTTATCCCTGTCCAACTCAAATTCAAAATGAAATTGGAAATCCATAAATAAATTCAAATTCTTATGTATATGAATTAATACATTAAAATGACTAATATTATTATTACTGATCGATAAAATAAAATATATTTATATGTAAATTAAAGGGTAGAAGGAGCTTTTTTATGATAAAAAATCCATTCAGTGCAATTATTTTGAAAGAGGAAAACGAAGACAACAAAGGGTCTGTTGAATTTCAAGTAGTGAGTTTCACCAATAGGATACGGAGACTTACTTCACATTTGGAATTGCACAAAAAAGACTATTTATCTCAGAGAGGTCTGCGTAAAATTCTAGGAAAACGTCAACGGCTCCTCGCCTATTTGTCAAAAAAAAATAGAGTACGTTATAAAGAATTAATCGGCCGGTTGGAGATTCGAGAAACAAAAAATCATTAATTTGAATAGTCATTTTGAATTTTCGCTTAAATTTTGATGAACCTCTTTTCGCTTTCAGCAATTCATGGAAGAATGAATCGGGAAAAAACCTATGACTGCACCAGCTACACGAAATGACCTTATGATAGTCAATATGGGTCCTCAGCACCCATCAATGCACGGTGTTCTTCGACTCATTGTTACTCTAGATGGTGAAGATGTTATTGACTGTGAACCAATATTGGGTTATTTACATAGAGGGATGGAAAAAATTGCGGAAAACCGAACAATTATACAATATTTACCTTATGTAACACGTTGGGATTATTTAGCTACTATGTTCACCGAAGCAATAACTGTAAATGCCCCAGAGCAGTTAGGCAATATTCAAGTGCCTAAAAGGGCCAGCTATATCAGAGTCATTATGTTAGAGTTAAGTCGTATAGCTTCGCATTTGTTATGGCTTGGCCCTTTTATGGCAGATATTGGCGCACAGACCCCCTTCTTCTATATTTTTCGAGAAAGAGAATTGATATATGACCTATTCGAAGCTGCTACCGGTATGCGAATGATGCATAATTATTTTCGTATTGGAGGAGTCGCTGCTGATTTACCTCATGGCTGGATAGATAAATGTTTGGATTTTTGTGATTATTTTTTAACAAGAGTTACTGAATATCAAAGGCTTATTACACGGAATCCTATTTTTTTAGAGCGAGTTGAGGGAGTAGGCATTATTGGCGGAGAGGAGGCAATAAATTGGGGTTTATCGGGACCAATGCTACGAGCTTCCGGAATACAATGGGATCTTCGGAAGGTTGATCATTATGAGTCTTACGATGAATTTGATTGGGGAGTTCAATGGCAAAAGGAAGGGGATTCATTAGCTCGTTATTTAGTACGAATCAGTGAAATGACAGAATCAATAAAAATTATTCAACAGGCTTTAGAAGGAATTACGGGGGGGCCGTATGAGAATTTAGAAATCCGGCGCTTTGATAAAGTATGGGATCCCGAATGGAATGATTTTGACTATCGATTTATCAGTAAAAAACCTTCTCCTACTTTTGAATTGTCAAAGCAAGAACTTTATGTGAGAGTCGAAGCCCCAAAAGGAGAATTGGGAATTTTTCTGATAGGAGATAAGGGTGTTTTTCCTTGGAGATGGAAAATACGACCACCGGGTTTTATTAATTTGCAAATCCTTCCTCAATTAGTTAAAAGAATGAAATTGGCTGATATTATGACAATACTAGGTAGCATAGATATCATTATGGGAGAAGTTGATCGTTAAAATGATAATAGAAATAGATACAACAGAAGTACAAGCTATCAATTCTTTTTTTAGATTGGAATCCTTAAAAGAGGTATATGAGATCATATGGATGCTTGTCCCTATTTTTACTCCTGTATTAGGAATCACAATAGGTGTACTAGTAATTGTTTGGTTAGAAAGAGAAATATCTGCGGGGATACAACAACGTATTGGCCCTGAATACGCCGGGCCTTTGGGAGTTCTTCAAGCTTTATCAGATGGTACAAAATTACTTTTCAAAGAGAATCTTCTTCCATCAAGAGGAGATACTCGTTTATTCAGTATCGGACCATCCATAGCAGTCACATCAATTCTACTAAGTTTTTTAGTAATTCCTTTTGGATATCGCCTTGTTCTAGCCGATGTAAGTATTGGTGTTTTTTTATGGATTGCCATTTCAAGTATTGCTCCCGTGGGCCTTCTTATGTCAGGTTATGGATCAAATAATAAATATTCTTTTTTAGGTGGTTTACGGGCTGCTGCTCAATCAATTAGTTATGAAATACCATTAACTCTATGTGTGTTATCAATATCTCTACGTGTGATTCGTTGAGACATAAAATTTACTCTATTTCTTATTTCTTTTACTTCTAGGAAGGAAATTTCATGAGTTGAATCTATATTTTTATTCATCATTCGGGTTGATGAACTAAACCAGATAGTTATATGAGTGAAAAAAACAGCTTATTACTTTGCAGTAAAAGGATTCAGTCTCATTTCCTATGTACAAGAGTTAAGTGAAAGTAAACATACGCGTTATATACTATTTACCCCAAGATTGAGTGATTAGTCATCATGACTTGAAGCGGGTTCAAAAGGAGCAACTATCTAGGGATTTTACTAGTTATTAACATACATGTATTACCCTAATGAGCAGGGTCCTTTTGACCAAAAAGAGTGGATAGTTAGGAACACCAAGGTACACAAAGGATTCGTAATAGAGATTATGTAAGTTATTCAACAGGATTTTTATGTGCATACTGCATAGCATAAAAGGGATTATAATTGGGGCTTTATGTTGGTAGAAATGATGAAGTAGTACTCCCCACGATTCCGATCCAGAGTATGTTCCTATCCACCGATTAAAGAAATAACTATCAAGAACGAAGTAATCCTTTACTTTGCTTTGTTTAAGTACCTTTTTATGAGAAAGGAGAATAGGAACAAAAAAATAAACTCGAAAGAATTAAATTGCACTACAAAAAAAGATCTTTTTTAGAGAGATAGAATTCTTGTAATGTTTCGTGAACTAATGCAATGTATCATTTTTTTGTAATCAAAAATGCTAGGTTGAAATATTTATTGAGATTTCTACAAAAAACTTTTTATTTAAAGGTTAAGTTATTACTCAACAAAAAATTTTAAATTTTTAAAAGATAAGATCAATTCAGAAGCACTTTATAATAAAAAATAATATATAGCAGACAGAATTCCATTGTCTAATTGGGGACCTTGCGATAGATTTGGATTCTATCCTACAAACATATCAAGATAAAAAATTCAAGATAAATAATAGCAAACGGGTCTTAGATTTATTTGTGACCTTTGAGGAGCCGTATGAGGTGAAAATCTCATGTACGGTTCTGTAATAGCGTTGTGAACAGTAATGTTATCGTCGACTATAATTATCTAACAGTTCAAGTACAGTTGATATAGTTGAAGCGCAGTCAAAATATGGTTTTTGGGGGTGGAATTTGTGGCGTCAACCTATAGGGTTTATCGTTTTTCTAATTTCGTCCTTAGCCGAGTGTGAAAG